GCCTTGATCCACTTGGCTACATCCGCCCCTTCCCTTATCTAGCTAAAGGATTTTCTCTTTTTTCCATTCATCATTATACTTCAGATTAAGATCGAGATATTGGACATAGAATGCCAATTTAAAAAATGGAAAAAAAGGAGTAATCAGCCGTGACACGTTCACTAAAAAAAAATCCTTTTGTAGCTAATCACTTAGCGGGAAGAATTGAAAAACTCAACAGGAGGGAGGAGAAAGAAATCATAGTGACTTGGTCTCGGGCATCTACCATTATACCCACAATGATTGGCCATACAATCGCTATTCATAATGGAAAGGAACATTTACCTATTTATATCACAGATCGTATGGTCGGTCACAAATTGGGAGAATTCGCACCTACTCTAACTTTCGTGAGACACGCGAGAAACGATAATAAATCTCGTCGTTAGTCGTTCTACTAAGTATTCATGTGAAAAGCCTTATCTTAATAGTATTTCTAATAGTATTTAGACTTAAGAGTCTTTATCTTATAGTAAGAGTATAGGTATATTTCTTTTTCTAGTATACTAATATACTCACTTTTCTGACTTATCTTATACTATACTTCACCTAGGCACTTATCATTCATTGGCGGGGGAGAACTTTTATGATAAAGAACGAAAATTCGGATAGAGAAGCAAAAGTGTTAGCTCAACATATATGTATGTCTGTTTTCAAAGCACGAAGAGTAATTGATCAGATTCGCGGACGTTCTTATGAAGAAACACTCATGATATTGGAACTAATGCCTTATAGGGCATCTTATCCAATTTTAAAATTAGTTTATTCTGCAGCAGCAAATGCTAGTCATAATATGGGTTTGAATGAAGCTGATTTATTTATTAGTAAAGCTGAAGTCAATAGAGGTGCTATTGTGAAAAAGTTAAGACCCCGGGCTCGAGGGCGTAGTTATCTGATAAAAAAAACCACTTGTCATATAAAGATTTTTTTAAAAGAAAAATCTAAATTTTAGATTCCTATTTAGAAAAAAAATGGATGGAAAAATAATAGAAAAATATGGGACAAAAAATAAATCCACTTGGTTTCAGACTTGGAACAACTCAAAGTCATCATTCTTTTTGGTTCGCAAAACCAAAGAATTTTTCCAAGGGTCTCCAAGAAGATGAAAGAATACGGAATTGTATTAAGGACTATGTAAAAAAAAATAAGAGAATATCCTCAGGTTTCGAAGGAATTGCTTATATAGTAATTCAAAAAAGAATAGATTTGATTCAGGTCATAATCTATATTGGATTTCCCAATTTATTAATAGAAGGACGAACACGGGGAGTCGAAGAATTACAGATAAATGTACAAAAAGAATTTCATTCTGTAAACCGGAGACTCAACATTGCTATCACAAGAATTGAAAAGCCTTATGGACAACCTAATATTCTTGCAGAATATATAGCTTTACAATTAAAAAATAGAGTCTCATTTCGAAAGGCAATGAAAAAAGCTATTGAATTAACTGAACAAACGGGTACAAAAGGGATTCAAGTGCAAATTGCAGGGCGTATCGACGGAAAAGAGATTGCACGTGTCGAATGGATCAGAGAAGGCAGGGTTCCCTTACAAACAATTCGCGCTAAAATTGATCACTGTTCCCATACAATTAGAACTATCTATGGAGTCTTAGGCATCAAAATTTGGATATTTGTAAACCAAGAATAAGAAAAGAAAAAATAAGAAGAATGGACCTTTATTTATTTCGCCATTCTGGTCATCAATAGAAAAAATTTAGAAACTCTTTTCTTCTTTTTCTTTTTTTCTTAATCAAAGAAAAACGAACAATTCTAATTCTATAAGGTTGAATAAAAATTTGATTTACCCTTTATTTAATTTAGATTTTAGTATAATTGCTATGCTCAGTGTGTGACTCGTTAGTTTTTTCTTTAGAATTGAGATTGAAAAAAACAGGCTAATCCCACTATAAACTTAGTAACTATCAAAACTAAAGAAACTCAAAACTAATAACCAACTTATTGCTTCGTATTGTCGAGATCCCAAGAAACAGTCACTATATGACTGAATCGATCATATAGTTGTAGCATTGTAGCAACTGAAATTCTTTTCATAAAAAAGAAATCTGATTATGAATTGTGAAAAAAAAAGGGATGTGGAAAAATGGAAGGATGATAGAAAGAGAGAATAAAGATCTCAATGATATAGGATTCCCATATGTATGGTTTATGAAAAATTACCCCATAAAAAAGGCAGTGTTATAAAGCATCAACATCAATATAAAATAAAAATACAAAATATACAATTACAATACAATAGAATAAGAAATATACAAAGAAAAAATAGAAAGAAGTATAGAAACATATAATAAAATAGAATAAATAATAAAGAAAAGAAAAGAAATTCAAATAAGAATATAAAGAATAGAAAATAGAGAATAATTTAATTGAGCTTCGGGTTAAGAAAAACTGAGGAGATTTACTCGGAAACAAATAAGAGATTTTGTTGAGAGCTCCATTGCAGAGTTCAGGCCTAAACATTAATGGAGAAGCTATGGGAACGATGGAACCTGTGACTACATAGGATTTTCTTGAAAACGAATCAATCCTAATGATTCATTGGGTAGGATGGCGAAATGAACCAAGAAAAAATGGATTTCTTCTGAATGGTCATGGATTGATCCTACAAATGAAGGAGGAAAGAGTCAATATTCGCCCGCGAAACCTTTCTTTATTTTTAATTTTTCTTTCATTTAAGGATTTTATTTATTGGCGTGATTCAATTTCAATAGAGGTAAAGTCAAATACTTTAGAAATCTTGATAAAAGAAAGAAGCATTATATATAAACAAACACACCTAGTTATCTAGTTAGTTATATATAAAGTTACCTATGTAACAAATTCAATATAAAAAAAATTAGTATATTCTTTTTTTTTTCATTTTGATAGATTTGATAGAATGAAATACATAAATACATGTGTATATTTAATATTCTTGAATCATTTCATTCGCGAGGAGCTGGATGAGAAGAAACTCTCATGTCCGGCTCTGCAGTAGAGATGGAATTCAGAAACAACCATCAACTATAACCCCAAAAGAACCAGATTTCGTAAACAACATAGAGGTAGAATGAAGGGAATATCTTGCCGAGGCAATCATATTTGTTTTGGCAGATATGCTCTTCAGGCACTTGAACCTGCTTGGATCACAGCTAGACAAATAGAAGCAGGGCGAAGAGCAATGACACGATATGCACGTCGTGGTGGAAAGATATGGGTACGTATCTTTCCCGACAAACCTGTTACTGTAAGACCTACAGAAACACGTATGGGTTCGGGCAAGGGATCCCCCGAATATTGGGTATCCGTTGTTAAACCGGGCCGAATACTTTATGAAATGAGTGGAGTATCAGAAACTGTAGCCAAAACTGCTATGGAAATAGCTGCATGCAAAATGCCTATACGAACTCAATTTGTTATTTCAGGATAGGTAAACAAAAGTAAAAGAAGAAGGAAGGAGTATTGAGAATGAAAAAACAACCACAGATTTCTTTATCTCTGGACAGACAATATTTCTTTTTTCCATTATCCCTTGCATTGAAATAAGAGATTCAAATAAAAATGATATGATTCAACCTCAGACCCTTTTGAATGTAGCGGATAACAGTGGAGCTCAAGAATTGATGTGTATTCGAATCATAGGAACCGGTAATCACCGATATGCTCATATTGGCGATGTTATTGTTGCTGTAATCAAAGAAGCAGTGCCCAACATGCCTCTAGAAAGATCAGAAATAATTAGAGCTGTGATTGTACGCACGTGTAAAGAACTCAAACGTGACAACGGCATGATAATACGATATGATGACAATGCAGCGGTTATCATTGATCAAGAGGGAAATCCAAAAGGAACTCGAATTTTTGGTGCGATTGCTCGGGAATTGCGACAGTTGAATTTTACTAAAATAGTTTCATTAGCGCCCGAAGTCTTATAGATGAAAATAGGATAGATCCTATCTATTCTATATATCTATATATAGAAAATAGAATATTCAAATATCTGAAATATATCCGATTAATAGATTGTGTCTCATGCATATATTTGAGATTTAGAATCATTTTTTAGAATTTAATAATTTCAAAAAAAAAATTCAATAAAAAAGAAAACAAAAAAGAAGCATGTTGATTATATCAAAATGAGGAGGCACCAATAACTATAGTTCGTCATGGGTAGGGACATTATTGCCGATATAATAACTTCTATAAGAAATGCTGACATAGATCAAAAGGGAAGAGTTCAAATAGTATCTACTAATATCACTAAAAACATTGTGAAAATACTTTTACGAGAAGGTTTTATTGAGAACGTTCGAAAACATCAAGAAAGTAAAAAAGATTTCTTGGTTTTAACCTTACGACATAGAAAGACTAGGAAAGGGAATAAAATTATTTTAAAGCGTATAAGCCGACCGGGTCTACGAATCTATTCCAACTATCAACGAATTCCTAAGATTTTAGGTGGAATGGGAATTGTAATTCTTTCTACTTCTCGAGGTATAATGACAGATCGAGAAGCTCGACTAGAAAAAATTGGAGGAGAAATTTTGTGTTATATATGGTGATTCTCCCGGGGTACCCTAATTTTCTCTCGAACTTACTATTTGTAAAATAGAGAGGAGAAGTGAATTATAGAACTCTTCCTCTATTAGTTGATACTTAAAGGGGGTTCCCTGGAATGAAAGAACAAAAATTGATTCATGAGGGTTTAATTACTGAATCACTTCCCAACGGTATGTTCCGAGTTCGGTTAGATAATGAAGATCTAATTCTAGGTTATATTTCAGGGAGAATCCGGCGCAGTTTTATACGTATACTACCCGGAGATAGAGTCAAAATCGAAATGAGTCGTTATGATTCAACCAGGGGGCGTATAATTTATAGACTTCGCAAAAAAGATTCGAACGATTAGATCATTCTTTTAAACATCCTTTTCGTAGGGATATAATTCGAAGTTCAAAAATGCAATAAACTGATTCTTGTTTCAAAAAAAAAATAGATTCAGAATGAAAGTAAGGAATGATAAATATGAAAATAAGGGCTTCTGTTCGTAAAATTTGTGAAAAATGTCGCTTGATTCGTAGGCGGGGACGAATTATAGTCATTTGTTCCAATCCGAGACATAAACAGAGACAGGGGTAATCCTTCTCAAGTTCTAAATCAAGTACTTTTTCAAACCCATGTACATGTAAAAAGAAAGAAGAAAGGATTCGTTTTCATATGAAATGGATATCCCCGTATCTTTATGTAGATTTCTGATTCTTCTTTCTTTTTCTTTTATTCTTATGAATATGATCTAATAAAATATGACAAAACCTATAGCAAAAATTGGTTTACGTAAGAATGCACGTATTGGTTCAAATAAGAATGAACGTAGAATACCAAAAGGAGTTATTCATGTTCAAGCGAGTTTCAACAATACTATTGTAACTGTTACAGACGTACGAGGTCGGGTGGTTTCTTGGGCTTCCGCAGGTACTTCTGGATTCAGAGGCACAAGAAAAGGAACACCCTATGCTGCTCAAGCCGCGGCATTTAATGCTATTCGTACATTAGTTGATCAGGGTATGCAACGAGCAGAAGTTATGATAAAAGGTCCAGGTCTCGGAAGAGATGCGGCATTACGAGCCATTCGTAGAAACGGGATGCTATTAAGTTTCGTACGTGATGTAACACCCATGCCGCATAATGGATGTCGCCCCCCTAAAAAAAGACGTGTGTAGAAATAAGAATTCAAGAGATTCCAAGAGAAATAAATGATTCAATGATCTGATCCAATAATCATAAAGAAAAGAAAAATAATAGTATGGTTCGAGAAGAAGTAGCAGGATCCACTCGAACACTACAGTGGAAATGTGTTGAATCAAGAGTAGACAGCAAGCGTCTTTATTATGGTCGTTTTGTTCTGTCCCCGCTTATGAAAGGACAAGCCTATACTATAGGTATTGCTATGCGAAGGGCTTTACTTGGAGAAATAGAAGGAACATATATCACACGTGCAAAATCTGAAAATGTGCTGCATGAATATTCTACGATAGCGGGTATTGAAGAATCAGTACATGAGATTTTACTAAATTTGAAAGAGATTGTATTGAGAAGTAATCTCTATGGAGTTAGGGACGCATCCATTTGCGTCAGGGGTCCCAAATACATAACAGCTCAAGATATCATCTCACCACCTTCTGTAGAAATAGTTGACACGACACAGCATATAGCTAACCTGACAGAACCAATTGATTTGTGTATTGAATTACAAATCAAGAGAGATCGCGGATATTGTATGAAATCCACAAATGACTCTCACGATGGAAGTTATCCTATAGATATTGTATCTATGCCTGTTCGAAATGCGAATCATAGTATTCATTCTTATGGGAATGGGAATGAAAAACAAGAGATACTCTTTCTAGAAATATGGACGAATGGAAGTTTAACTCCTAAAGAAGCACTTTATGAAGCTTCTCGTAATTTGATTGATTTATTGATTCCTTTTCTACATGCAGAGGAAGAGGACATGAATTTCAAGGAAAATGAAAACAGATGGAATCTACCCCTTTTTTCCTTTCAAGACAGATTCACTAATCTTAAGAAAAACAAAAAAGGAATTCCATTGACATGTATTTTTATTGACCAATCAGAATTGTCTTCCAGGACCTATAATTGTCTCAAAAGGTCCAATATACATACATTATTGGACCTTTTGAGTCACAGTCAAGAAGATCTTATGAAAATGGAAGATTTTCGCATAGAAGATGTAAAACAGATATTGGGCACTCTACAGAAGCATTTTGCAATCAATTTACCTAAGAAAAAGTTTTCATTTTAAATCCATTGGACTTTTTTTCATTTTTTAGTTTTTAGAAATAAAAATAAAAAAGAATAGAATGAGTTTTTAATCTTCGACACGGTCCATATATTTGCAGAATAGATCATAATAAGATAGATGTATCTAGGGAAGATCCAGAAGGGGATCTTCCTTAGATACCTATGTCGTGGTATTTAACGGTTTAATCAATTTGAAAAAGACCTAAAGTTAGGGATTTCTCAATAGGTAAAGTTGCTCCAATACCTAACCAAAGAGCTACTGCGGTACCGATCAAAAAGACTGTTGTAGCTACTGGACGACGAAATGGATTTTGGAATTTATTGACATTCTCCAAAAAAGGTACTGTCAATAATCCTATTGGTACTGAAACCATTAAAAGAACACCCAATAACTTATTGGGTACTGTGCGAAGTATTTGAAACACGGGAAAAAAGTACCATTCGGGTAAGATTTCCAACGGAGTTGCAAACGGATCCGCCGGTTCACCGATCATTGACGGCTCTAGAACTGCTAAGCCCACATTACATGCAATAGTGCCTAAAATTACTACTGGAAAAATATATAAAAGATCATTGGGCCATGCAGGTTCTCCATAATAATTATGTCCCATCCCTTTAGCCAATTTAGCTCTTAATACAGGATCATTCAAATCAGGTTTCTTTGTTATTTGGATAGGTGAATTATTGTAGATCCATCCCCCAAAGGAACCGGACATGATAATTTTTTATCATCCGGCTCGAGCAAGAATCAAAAGAATTACAGAAATAGATCCATAGAACATAAATAGGTCCTAGGTCCATAGAATATCTATATTTCATACATATCTACATATATAATGTAGAATGACTCTATGTAAGAAAAGATTTATCAAATTCCATTTTCCGAGTTGCAACGATTCATTGTAAAGAATTCAGTTCTGGCAACAAGGAAATGCTCAATATCCAAGTAGGCTTACAAATTCGATCATGATCAAGTGCTTTTTGGATTGTCTCATTCATGTCTTTTGGTTGGTTTTTATCCCCACAACATCTCGATTTTGTTACATACAAAAATACAAAGTTTTTACTTGTTACTAATAAAGTCTAGCCCCTGTGCTTCCTTAGATCCCTTATTTAACTCCGATAGTATCATAGATCAGGGTCGATGCAGAGGAAATGAATGCATCTACATACTATAAAAAACTTACTAAGATTACTATCAAATTAATACGAAATACTAATACTAGCAATTAATTATAAGAAAATTACTAAAAAAAAAGAAAAATTAAACAAAGTGGAATAAATAGAACATTGGATTCCACATCACTTATTCTAGGGATCTTACGGAGCCTGTTCATGCATGACATGATTCGGGTATGATCATAGAAAATATTCTCCTCAAGCGAACCGGCCTATCCTATGCTACATAAAGGGACTTACGTGATGGTTGGATGCGGAGACACATTGGGTTGTGAATTCCAACGTGGCGGATAAAATCATATATCTGCATGGACCAATCAATAGTTCAAGTCACACACTCCCATAATCCATCCTCTTTTAGGAAAATATACTTCAACTATTCGATTCGTATCAAATAAACAATACTTCATAGTTGAATAGAAGTATCCAAATAACATGCCTTATTTTTCAATAATCCATATTTGTAGCAATGAAAGACTCTTGTTCCTCCCCGATATGATAAATTACAAATATCTATGATCTGCCTTCTCTATAAATCTATAAAGGACCCGAAATACCTTGCTTACGTATCATTGAAAAGTGCATTAACATAAATACGGCAGTAAGAAGAGGCAATACAAAAGTATGTAAACTATAAAAACGAGTCAAAGTGGATTGGCCCACACTAGCACTTCCACGTAATAATTCTACCAAAGGCGATCCTATTATAGGAATAGCTTCAGGCACGCCTGTTACAATTTTTACTGCCCAATAACCAATTTGGTCCCGAGGTAAGGAATAACCAGTTACGCCAAAAGATGCGGTCAATACAGCCAGAACCACCCCTGTAACCCAAGTTAATTCGCGGGGTTTTTTAAACCCACCCGTAAGATACACACGAAATACGTGCAAGATCATCATTAGAACCATCATACTTGCTGACCATCGATGAACTGATCGAATTAACCAACCAAAGTTGGCCTCAGTCATTATGTATTGAACAGAGGAAAAAGCCTCTGTAACAGTTGGACGATAGTAAAAGGTCATAGCAAAACCCGTAGCTACTTGTACTAAAAAACAAGTAAGTGTAATTCCCCCTAGACAATAAAATATGTTGACATGAGGAGGAACATATTTACTAGTTATATCATCTGCAATCGCTTGAATCTCGAGACGTTCCTCGAACCAATCATATACTTTATTGAGATAGGTAACCCAAGAAAGACTCCCCCTCTGAGAGCCGTATATGAGAATTTCATCTCGTACGGCTCAAGCCGAAACACACAAATACTAGTTTCAACGGATATGGAATAGAGAGTTTAAAACTTCTTGTGGCTTAGCCGCTTGACTCGATTTGACCAAAAGATACGAAGTAAGAAAAATCCGGAATCTCTTCTTTGTGATGATAATGCCAAGAAATACAATCTCAAGTTGGCTCATCCATCTTTCTTTATGTTAATCCTGACAGGCCTCTTGAATATTCTCTTCCCTATCTTTTTTTTTATAGGAATTCTCTTGTTGAGACCCTATGAATCAATTGAAACCTCAGATTCATACTAAAACCACGATGATTTAAGAAAACCAAAGCTAAACTCAAAGGTTTTCTGAGTAAAAACCATTTGATCATCACTTCTTTAATTAATGTAATAACTCAAAAAAATCTAGAGAAAGAGATTTCTTTCGGTCAAAAGAAGTATGAAGGAAAAAATTGTTTGATGTATAAAAGACCTATTTCCATTTTTTTAATCCGGTTGCGAGGTCTGAATAATAGGTATGAATCATAGTTCAAATATTTCTTTTCTTGATCTATTCTATATAGTCCGTGCTCCAGAGACTAGAATAAATATCTGACGAGGTAGAATCATCTTGATAGAGATGACAGGTCCATTCTCTGTATTATCAATAGGATCAATTATAACAAGTCACACGCTCATATTCCGGAAATGAAATATCGAAACAAATAAATTTCACGATCGAAC